TGGCCCCCTGATGAATTGTATGATCATTGGATTTCTACTAATGAACAAAAAAAGAAGAATCTCAGCAAAGAATTTCGAAATCGAATTGAAGTTCTAAAAAAAGGATCCATTACTCTAGATGTGCTGGAAAAAAAGAGTAGATTATGTAATGATGAGACTAAAAAAGAATACTTGCCTAAAATAGATGATCCCTTTTTGAATGGTCCCTATCGCGGAAGGAGAAACATTTTTTTTTCTTCCTCAATCAGAAATGAAACTTCGATAAAAAATGACATCGAGAAAAGATGGATAAATAAGATCCAGGGTATACTTTTTACTACTGATTATGATTATGAAAAATTGGAAGAGAAAATAGATACATTTGATCCAGAAAAAAAAAATGATTTATTTCCGTTTTCAAAAATGGAATTCAAAATCCAACAAGGAAGAATTGTCTTCGAAGACCAAATCAATATTTGCAAATTCATCTTCATCAAAAATGTCAATCCAGAGTCTAAAAGACTAAAACAAATAAGTAAAAAAGTAAAAAGATGGTCATCAAAATTAATCGATGATTTGGAACAACAAGAGGGAGAAAATGAAGAAACTGTAGCCGAGGATCATGAGATTCGTTCAAGAAAAGCCAAACGTGTAGTTATCTTGAATGATAACAAAGAAAACAATGATATTAATAAAAAAAGCAATAATAATCCGGATGAAAGAGACGAAGTGGCTTTGATACGATATTCCCAACAATCCGATTTTCGTAGAGATATCATCAAAGGTTCCATGCGTGCCCAAAGACGTAAGACAAACATCGGGTTGTTTTTTCAAGCAAATTTGCATTCCCCTCTTTTTTTGGAGAGAATAGACAACCCCCTTTTGTCTTTTGACATCTCCCAAATACAAAAATTCATTTTTAAAAAATGGAAAAAAGCAACCCAATTAGAATTAAGAATTCTAGATTATACACAAGAAAAGGAAAAAGAAAAAAAAGAAGAATACAAAAGACAAGAAAAAGTACGAATAGAAATAGCGGAAGCATGGGATAACATTCTATTTGCTCAAATAATAAGAGGATCATTATTAGTAATCCAATCTTTTCTTAGAAAATATATTCTATTACTATCATTGATAATAGTTAAAAATACAGTACGTATACTAGTATTTCAATTTCCAGAATGGTTAGAGGACTTTAAGGATTGGAAGAAAGAAATGCATATTAAATGCACCTATAATGGTGTTCCATTATCAGAAACCGAATTTCCAAAAAACTGGTTAATAAATGGTATTCAAATAAAAATACTATTTCCCTTTTTCTTTAAACCTTGGCACAAATCTAAGGTACAATCTCTTCAAAAAGATCCACAAAAAAAAAAAAAAGATTTTTGTTTTTTAACAGTTTGGGGAATGGAAACTGACCTTCCTTTTGGTTCTCCCCGAAAACGACTGTCGTTTTTTAACCCCATTTTGAAAGAAATGAAAAAAAAAATTCGAAAATGGAAAAAAAAGTCTTTTTTTGTGATACGAATTTTTTTTAAAAAAAAAATTTTAGTTGGATTGAAACAAATATCTGAATTAAACGAAACTAAAAAAGAAAAAGATAGGAGAATTCCTAATCAAATGATTTCTGAATCATCCCTTATCATTCCCATTCAATCTATTGATTTGAAAGATTTTTCATTTACCGAAACAAAAATGAAAGATCTGGCTGATAGAACAAACACAATCATGAATCGGATAAAAAAAATACAAAATCAAAAAGACAATAATAACGAGTTTATAACTAATGACAGAAATAGTAATTGTAATAAAACAAATTCTCTCAAAAAATTATTAGTATCAATAAGAAAAAGTTTGAAGAAATTAAAAAAAAAAAATGTACGATTAATACGAAAATCCTATTTGAGAATCAATTTTATTATTCAAAAGATATACATAAAAGTATTTTTATGTATCATTCATAAGAATAGTCCGAGAATCACTACACAACTTTTTGAATTATCAAAAAACGAATTTGATAAATTTATTTCCAATAATGAAATAAATAAAGAAAAAATGAATAAAACAAGTGCTATTCACATTATTTGGACTCTCAAAAAACGGTTTTTTGATATTACTAAAAAGAATTCTAAAAATTTGAGCAACTTATCCTACTTTTCACAAGCGTATGTATTTTACCAAATATATAAAACGAAAATTTTTAGAGATCTTCTTCAATATAAGGAAACATCTCTTTGTCTTAAGAAAGAAATAAAGGATTATTTAGAAACAGAAGGAATACTTCATTTGGAATTAGGGCATAAAAATCTTTTTAATTACACAATTGTTGAATGGAAAAACTCTTTAAGTAAGTATTATCAATATGAATTATCACGGATTCAATGGTATCGATTAGTACCACACAAATGGCGAAAGAGAGTGAATCAAAGATCTATTATGACTGAAAATAAAGATTTTCAAAAAAGTCATTCAGATGAAAAAGACCAATTCATTTTTTACAAAAAATTAATTAATTTTGAATCGAATTCCTTCTCCAATGAAAAATATACTATTAATTTTCAAAAATACTATAAATATGCACTTTTCTCATATCAATCCATTAATTATGACGATAGAAAGGATTCATATATTTCTGTATCACCATTATGGATAAATAATTCGCAAGAAAGTTGTTATAATTCCAATATATACAACATAAAGAAAAGTGCCTTAGTTGATATATCAGAGCGTATTATCCCTATATATAATTATATATATAATAATTTCGGACAGAACAAAAATATGACTCTAGAGAAATTTCCAGATCAAAAATATTTTGATTGGAAAATTCTCTATTTGTGCTTTAGAAAGAAAGGGGATATTCATTCCTGGATCGCTATCGATACCAATATCAACTTCAATAATAATACAAATACTAACACTAAAGTCAATAATTATCCAATAGTTGGTAAAATTGATAAAAAAGACCTTGTTTACCTTCAAATTGATAAAGATCAGAAAATCAAGATTTCAAAAAAAAAAAAAAGCCTTTTTGATTGGATGGGAATGAATGAAGAAATACTAAGGCGTTCGATTTCGAATCTAAAACTTTGGTTCTTTGGCGAATTTGTGCTTCTTTATAATACATATAAAATGAACCCCTGGATAATCCCAGCCAAAGAACTTCTTTTCAATTTAAATGAAACTGTTAGTGAAAATAAAAACATTACTAAAAATCAAAAAGAGAATCCCTTAAAATTATCCAAATTATCCAATGAAAATAAATCTAAATCTATTCAATTAGAAAATAAGAATCAAGACAAAAAAGAATCCCTAGGTAAAAACAATGTTGAATTAAATATACAAAATAAAGAAACTCTTGAATCAATTTTCTCAACTCAAGAAAAAGATATTGAAGAAGATTCTGCAGGCTCAGATAGGAAAAAACGTCAAAAGAGAAAACAATATAAGAGCAACACGGAAGCAGAACTTGATTTTGTCTTAAAAAGGTATTTCCGTTTTCAATTGAGATGGAATAATTTTTTAAATCAAAAAATAACAAATAATATTAAAGTATATTGTCTCTTGCTTAGATTGGTAAATCCAAAAGAAATTGCTATATCCTCTATACAAGGTGGAGAAACAAGTCTAGATATTCTAATGATTCAAAAAGATTTGACTCTTAGAGAATTGATGAAAAAAAGAATATTAATTATCGAACCTATGCGTTTGTCTATAAAAAACGACGATCAATTTTTGATGTATCAAACTCTAAATGTTTCATTGGTTCATAAGAGTGAGTACCAACTTAATCAAAGTTACCGAGAAAAACACTATATTGATCGAAACAATTACACTAATTATATTGTAAGACATCCAAATCAAAGAATAACTGAAAATCGAGATTATGGTTTAGTTATTCCTGAACGTATTTTTTCCACTAAATGGCGTAGGGAATTAATAATTCGAATTTGTTTCAATTCTAGGAATAGAAATCTTATTTCGAACAATTCAGTATTTTGCAATAACGTAAAAAACTATGATCAAGTTTTGGATAAAAGTCAAAATTTTTATAGGGATAAAATTGAAGTAATTCAATTCAAATCCTTTCTTTGGCCTACTTACCGATTAGAGGATTTATCTTGTATGAATCGATATTGGTTTGATACCAATAATGGAAGCCGTTTTAGTCTGTTAAGGATATATATGTATATATGTATCCCCCGTTGAAAATTCGTGGATGCATTTCGAATCTCATATATATCTTTCAGGTCTGTATTTATTATATGAAACCGGGGGTTGTACACATTCCTTGTCTTACATTTCCATTCCAATACGATAAATCAATGCATGTATCCATATCCATTAGATAAATAATTAGATATTCGATTAGATCCAATAGGAATAGGTCAAAAAGATGTTCTCTTTTATCTGTATAAATATCTATTTTTTTTTTTACTTAATACTTAATTAAAATAAGAAAATGAATAGGATTATTTTTACTGATCGGTTAAATGGATTTTTGAATTTTAAAAAGGAAAAAAGAGTCGATTTTATCTTATGGTAAAAAAGAAAGTTATTTCGGTTATTTCAGAAAAAGAAAATCGGGGATCTATTGAATTTCAAGTCTTTCATTTCACCAATAAAATAAAAAGGCTTACTTCACATTTGGAATTTCACAGAAAAGACTATTTATCGCAGCGGGGTCTACGGAAAATCTTAGGAAAACGACAACGGCTGTTGTCTTATTTGTCAAATAAAAAAAGAGTTTCTTATAAAGAATTAATGAATCAACTGGATATTCGGGAATCAAAAACGCGTTAATTTTTTCATTTAAAAAAACAATAAAAATTGTTTATTTTATTTTTATTGAATTTTTTTTTATCTAGAATTTAGGCGAACTTCTTTTTTTTTAAGCAGTTCATAAAAGAATGAATCGAGGAATAAACTATGAATGGAACAACTAAAAGAAAAGAACATATGATAGTCAATATGGGACCTCATCACCCATCAATGCATGGTGTTCTTCGTCTTATTCTTACTCTAGATGGCGAAGATGTTATTGATTGTGAGCCAATATTGGGTTATCTGCACAGAGGGATGGAAAAAATTGCCGAAAACCGAACAGTTATACAATATTTGCCTTATGTAACACGTTGGGATTATTTAGCTACTATGTTTACAGAAGCAATAACCGTAAATGGACCCGAGCAGATGGTGAATATTCAAGTACCTAAAAGAGCCAGTTATATCAGAGTGATTATGTTAGAATTGAGTCGTATAGCTTCTCATCTGTTATGGCTTGGCCCCTTTATGGCAGATATTGGTGCACAGACTCCCTTTTTCTATATTTTCAGAGAAAGAGAATTAGTATATGATCTATTTGAAGCTGCCACCGGTATGAGAATGATGCACAATTATTTTCGTATCGGAGGAGTAGGGGCCGATCTCCCTTATGGATGGATAGATAAATGTTTGGATTTCTGTGATTATTTTTTAACCACTGTTTCTGAATACCAAAAACTTATTACGCGAAATCCCATTTTTTTAGAACGAGTTGAGGGTGTAGGTATTATTGGTGCAGAAGAAGCAATAAATTGGGGTTTATCCGGACCGATGTTACGAGCTTGTGGAATTCAATGGGATCTTCGTAAAGTCGATCATTATGAATGTTATGACGAATTCGATTGGGAAATCAATTGGCAAAAAGAAGGAGATTCATTAGCGCGTTATTTAGTCCGAATCAGTGAAATGAAGGAATCTATCAAAATTGTTCAACAGGCCCTCGAAGGAATTCCAGGCGGTCCTTATGAGAATTTAGAAATACGTTGCTTTGATAGAGAACGGGATCCAGAATGGAATGATTTTGACTATCGCTTCATTAGTAAAAAAACCTCTCCTACTTTTGAATTACCGAAGCAAGAGCTTTATGTAAGAGTTGAAGCCCCAAAAGGGGAATTGGGAATTTATTTAATAGGGGATCAGAGTGGTTTTCCTTGGAGATGGAAAATTCGTCCCCCCGGTTTTATCAATTTGCAAATTTTTCCTCAGTTAGTTAAAAGAATGAAATTGGCGGATATTATGACAATACTAGGTAGCATAGATATCATTATGGGAGAAGTTGATCGTTGAAATGATAATTGATACAAGAGAAGTACAAGATATCCACTCTTTTTTTAGATTAGAATCTTTAAAAGAGATCTATGGGATCATAGGGATGCTTTTACCTATTTTGATTCTTGTATTGGGAATCACAATAGGTGTACTTGTAATTGTGTGGTTAGAAAGAGAAATATCCGCCAGAATACAACAACGTATTGGACCGGAATACGCCGGTCCGTTGGGAATTCTTCAAGCGTTAGCAGATGGAACAAAACTTATTTTCAAAGAAAACCTTCTTCCGTCTAGAGGAGATGGTCGTTTATTCATTATCGGACCATCCATAGCAGTTATATCCATTTTCGTAAGTTATTCAGTAATTCCTTTTAGCTATCAACTTGTTTTATCCGATCTCAATATCGGTGTTTTTTTATGGATTGCCTTTTCAAGTATTGTTCCGATTGGACTTCTTATGTCAGGATATGGATCAAACAACAAATATTCCTTTTTAGGTGGTCTACGAGCCGCTGCTCAATCGATTAGTTATGAAATACCGTTGACTCTTTGTGTGTTATCAATATCTCTACGTGCGTGTCGTTATAACCTTTTCTTGAATTCTTTTTTGTAAGTAAAAAGTTGAATAGGTATCTTCACTTTTTTATTTATCATTCGGGTTAAATTAACTAAATCAGATAGTTATATGAGTGAAAAAAAAACAGCTTCTAAATTAGCAGTAACAAGATTGAGTCTCATCTCCTAAGTACAAGACCGAAAAATAAAGTCAATTTAATATAAGCAAGACTTTTTACCCTTTACCCCATGGATTGGTTGATTAGTGATTAGTCATCCTGGCTTGAAGCGGGCTCAAAAGATCAACCGTATATAGTTTTCACTATTCTTTATATGTATTACTAGAACGGAGGGTTCGACAAAACTGAGTGGATGGTTAGGAACACAAAAATACATAAAAGATTAGTAATAGAAATTTTTATGTCAATTTTCAAAACGAAAATCTTTGGATAACATAAAAAGAACAATAATTGGGGCTTTCAATTTGTAGAAATAATCAAGCAGTACTCCTCACGATTGCAATCCAGAGTATGCTCCTACTCACAGATTAAAAAACGACTATCCGAAACGAAATAATCTTTTCTTGTTTTGAACTCCCTCTTTGAAAGAAGAATAGGAACGAAAATTCATAGAGATCACTAAATAGCCTACATTATTAAGACACTCATCTAATCTCTGATTTTTTTTCATAATAATCAAAAAAAAGATGGCTATTGATATTCATAGAAAGAGTATTTTATTAAAAAGTTATTACTCAACAAAGAAAAATTCAAATTATTAAAGGACGAGATTAATTCATAAGTGCTTTTTGAGTTATTATATCTATATCATTCTGACATACAGAATTCCATCGGTCTAATTTTTGACCTTCCGGCGGGTGTTGATTCTATCTATATTTTGACCCCAAATAAAATCTATCACGATAAAAAATATCAACCCGGTCCTTAGATTTCTTGATGGCCGTCAAGGAGCCGTATGAGGTGAAAATCTCATGTACGGTTCTGGACTAGCGATGGGAACAGTGATGTTCCCACCGACTATTATTATCTAATAGTTCAAGTACAGTTGATATAGTTGAGGCGCAATCCAAATATGGGTTTTTAGGATGGAATTTGTGGCGTCAACCTATAGGGTTTATCATTTTTCTAATTTCTTCCCTAGCAGAATGTGAGAGATTGCCTTTTGATTTACCCGAAGCAGAGGAAGAATTAGTAGCAGGTTATCAAACCGAATATTCGGGTATCAAATTTGGATTATTTTATGTTGCTTCCTATCTCAATCTATTAGTTTCGTCGTTATTTGTAACAATTCTGTACTTGGGTGGTTGGAATATCTTTATTCCGTCCGTATTTTTTTCTGATCGAGTTGAAATAAATAAAGTAGGTAGGGTCTTTAGAATGACAATTGGTATTTTTATTACTTTAGCTAAAACTTATTTGTTCGTGTTCATTTCTATCACAACAAGATGGACTCTACCGAGACTAAGAATGGACCAACTATTAAATCTTGGATGGAAATTTCTTTTACCCATTTCTCTCGGTAATTTATTATTAACAACCTCTTCTCAACTCCTTTCACTCTAAACGAAAAAAGAATATGATATTCTATATTTCTCACTTCTCATCAAACAAGAGAAAGAAACAAACATAAGATTATTTATAGATCTTTACAATATGTTCCCGATGGTAACTGGGTTCATAAATTATGGCCAACAAGCAATACGGGCGGCAAGGTACATTGGTCAAGGATTCATCATTACCTTATCCCATGCAAATCGTTTACCTGTAACTATTCAATATCCTTATGAAAAGTTAATTACATCGGAGCGTTTCCGCGGACGAATCCATTTTGAATTTGATAAATGCATAGCTTGTGAAGTATGTGTTCGTGTATGTCCTATAGATCTACCCGTTGTTGATTGGAAATTGGAAACCGGTATGCGAAAAAAACGCTTGCTTAATTACAGTATTGATTTCGGAATTTGTATATTTTGTGGAAATTGCGTTGAGTATTGTCCAACAAATTGTTTATCAATGACTGAAGAATATGAGCTTTCTGCTTATGATCGTCACGAATTGAATTATAATCAAATCGCATTAGGTCGGTTACCGATGTCAGTAATTAACGATTATACAATTCGAACAATTTTGAATTATCCTCAAATAAAAAATGCATTTCATGATTAAAGAATGATTAAAGAGTAATTACTAATTACTATAGTAATGTATAGTCAGGTTCAATTTTATCTAATTGAAAGGAATCGTTCCTTATTTTTTTTTTTGCTCACTAGAACTCGAAATTGCAATTAATTGTTGATTAGTTAGTAAGAAGTGCAAATCAATTTGGATTGAAAATAGAATTTAATAATCTCTCTATTTATTTAGAAATAGTTTCCAGCTAACTTTTCTACTTGGTTTGGCGTAAGGGGGAACAAGATATTGGTATAGTAATTGGACCTAGACGTAATTCAAATCCATTAGAAACACCATTCCATTTTAATTGAATTCAATTAGGAGCATATCATAAAAAAAGAAAAAATTTCCTGGTCAGGTCAATAAAATCATGAAAAACATTTCAATTTTTTTATCTTGTATATAGAATGGATTTGCCTGGACCAATACATGATTTTCTTTTAGTTTTTCTGGGATCAGGTCTTGTATTAGGAGGTATAGGAGTGGTATTACTTACCAATCCAATTTATTCAGCTTTTGCATTGGGATTGGTTCTTGTTTGCATATCGTTATTTTATATTTTATCAAACTCTCATTTTGTAGCGGCTGCACAGCTCCTTATTTATGTTGGAGCTATAAACGTTTTAATTTTATTTGCTGTCATGTTCATGAATGGTTCAGAATATTATAAAGATTTCGAACTTTGGACTGTTGGTAATGGGATTACTTCGTTGGTTTGTACAAGTATTTTCATCGCCATAATTACCACGATTCTCGATACGTCTTGGTACGGAATTATTTGGACGACAAAATCAAACCAAATTATTGAACAAGATTTGATAGGGAATAGTCAACAAATTGGAATTCATTTATCAACGGATTTTTTTCTTCCATTTGAACTCATTTCAATAATTCTTTTAGTTGCTTTGATAGGTGCAATTGTTGTTGCCCGTCAATGAAAAATCTTTCTAACTATTTAGAACAATCGAAATTGAAATTTTCTCGCTCTTATCAAATCCATTTAGCTTTCATTTTTGAATTCTATTTCAATATCGATCTTTTTCTTTTTTACTTGTTCTATTATAGTTAAGCGAAAGCCTTGGTTTATTGTTCATGGCGAAATGATTCAAAATTGATAAGGAGCTGATCAATGATACTCGAACATGCACTTGTTTTGAGTGCCTATTTATTTTCGATTGGTATCTATGGATTGATCACGAGTCGAAATATGGTTAGGGCTCTTATGTGTTTGGAACTTATTCTGAATGCAGTTAATATAAATTTCGTAACATTTTCGGATTTGTTTGATAGTCGACAATTACAAGGAGATATTTTCTCTATTTTTGTTATAGCTATTGCCGCAGCCGAAGCGGCTATTGGGTTAGCTATTGTTTCATCAATTTATCGTAATAGAAAATCAACTCGTATCAATCAATCGAATTTATTGAATAAATAAGTACTACTAATTTCATTTATTTTAAAAATTCGAATATTCATCAATTATTTAATACTAAATGTAAAAATGTAAGAAATCAAAGTATCTTAGCCAACCCAGGAGTCGCGATCCATAATTCGATTGATTATAAAAATAATGATAAAATCATTGATTCATCTGGTATATAAATATATGATTTATATATAAGTTTACTAAATCGAAGATTTATGATATTCAAAAAATGAGAGATCCAATGTCACATTCAGTAAAGATTTATGATACATGTATAGGATGTACTCAGTGTGTCCGAGCCTGCCCAACCGATGTATTAGAAATGATTCCTTGGGATGGATGTAAGGCTAAGCAAATTGCTTCTGCTCCACGAACGGAGGACTGTGTTGGTTGTAAGAGATGTGAATCCGCTTGCCCAACGGATTTTTTGAGCGTGAGGGTTTATTTATGGCATGAAACAACTCGAAGCATGGGTCTAGCTTATTAATATAATAAGTTTCAGAAAAAATTACTTTAAACAAACTGAATTTTCAATTCTTTTTTAAATACAATTGATTTTTTTTATCGACAAAAAAACCCGTTCTCGAAAAAGAACGGGTTTTGGGGTCTAATTCTATCTTGTCTTTACCACGAATTATTTTCCTTGGTTAACAATAATTGTAGGTTTACCAATATTAGCGGGTTCTTTAATTTTCTTTCTACCTCATAGAGGAAATAAGGTAATAAGGTGGTATACCATATCCATTTCTATTTTTGAACTCCTTTTAACGACCTATACATTCTGTTATCATTTCCAATTGACCGATCCATTAAATCAATTCGCAGAGGATTATAAATGGATTAATTTTTTTGATTTTAACTGGAGATTGGGAATAGATGGGCTTTCTATAGGAACCATTTTACTGACGGGATTTATAACCACTTTAGCTACTTTAGCAGCCTGGCCGATTACTCGGGATTCCCGATTGTTCCATTTCCTGATGTTAGCAATGTACAGCGGTCAAATAGGATCATTTTCTTCTCACGATCTTTTACTTTTTTTTCTCATGTGGGAGTTCGAATTAATTCCCGTTTATTTACTTCTATTGATATGGGGAGGACAGAAACGTCTGTATTCAGCTACAAAATTCATTTTATACACTGCGGGGGGGTCTATTTTTCTATTAATAGGCGTTTTTGGTATTGGCTTATATGGTTCGAATGAACCAACATTCAATTTTGAAATATTAGCTAACCAATCGTATCCTGTAGCACTAGAATTACTATTTTATACTGGATTTTTTATTGCTTTTGCAGTCAAATTACCGATCATACCCTTACATACATGGTTACCAGACACCCACGGGGAGGCACATTATAGTACTTGTATGCTTCTAGCTGGAATTTTATTAAAAATGGGAGCATATGGTTTGGTTCGGATCAATATGCAATTATTCCCCCATGCTCATTCTCTATTTTCTCCCTGGTTGATTATAGTAGGTGCAATACAAATAATCTATGCAGCTTCAACATCTCCTGGTCAACGTAATTTAAAAAAAAGAATAGCCTATTCCTCCGTATCTCATATGGGGTTCATAATTATCGGAATTGGAGCGATAACCGATACGGGGCTCAATGGAGCCCTTTTACAAATGATTTCTCACGGATTTATTGGTGCTGCTCTTTTTTTCTTGGCAGGAATGACGTATGATAGAATACGTCTTGTTTATCTCGACAACATGGGTGGAATGGCGATTTTCCTTCCAAAAATATTCACACTGTTCAGTATCTTATCAATGGCTTCCCTTGCATTACCCGGCATGAGTGGTTTTGTTGCCGAATTGATAGTCTTTTTTGGAATAATTACCAGCCAACAATATTTTTTAATTCCAAAAATACTAATTACTCTTCTAATGGCAATTGGAATGATATTAACTCCTATTTATTTCTTATCGATGTTACGTCAAATGTTCTATGGATACAAGATTTTGAATGTGCAAAACTCTTATTTTTTTGATTCTGGGCCGAGAGAATTATTTATTTTAATCTCTATTCTTCTACCAATAATAGGTATTGGTATTTATCCGGATTTCATTCTCTCACTCTCAGTTGAGAAGGTCGAAGCTATTATATCTACATATTTTTATCGATCGTTTTCATGAATAAAACAAGAAAAAATTAAGAATCTTATTCTTTCTTTTTCGTTTTGCAATTTTCCAATGAAAAATAAAAATTAACTAAAGTCAAAATGACTTGAAATTTTGACTAGATGGATTTATTTTTGTGAGAACCTTTTGAATCAATTAGTGTAGTGATTCAAATGGTTCTCGACATCTTCCCTGAAGTATGGAGTTTTTTTTTTTTCTTATATTCTTTAACTTAATATTTACTAATTTAGTATTTAAAATTTTGATTTTATTATCATTTTTTTGAAAATGTTTTATGTTTCTATTTGTAGGAATATTTTTCAATTTGATTTCATGTTAATGAAAATGAAAGGAACCATAACTATGTAACCCTATTCCTAATAAATTGACCCAAAAATAGCATATCCAAATTATAAGAAAGCCCATAGAAGCCACAATCGCGCAATTTAGACTTTTGAACTTTTTTTTATTTGTTCGAGTATGTAAATAAATTGCAAATATAATCCAAGTAATAAATGACCAAGTTTCTTTTGGGTCCCAATTCCAATATGATCCCCATGCCTCATTAGCCCATACTGATCCTGAAAGAATCCCGATGTTTAAAAAGATAAACCCTAGACTAATAATACGATAACTCCACTGATCTAATTGTTGAATTAGTTGAGCTCTGTAATAATTTCTCGCAGAACAAGAGAAGTTGTTTATTAAAACATTCCGCTTTTCATCCATATATTGGATCTTGTTAAATGAAAATGACTCGTTTACGAAATTTTGAAAAATCTTTTGAAATGAAAATGAAATGACTAAAAGAGCTACTGATAATAATGATCCGCATAAAAGAGCTGCATAGCCCAATATCATCATACTTACGTGCATCATTAACCACTGGGATTGAAGCGCGGGTACTAATATTACAGATTGATGTATTTCGGTTAAAAGACCTGAAGTGGTAAAGCCGTGTAGAAAAATTGTACTTGGCGAGGTTATTGCGCTTAAATAATTAGTATGTCTTTTAAAATATGGAACGATAGAAATAAGGGAGAAACTCCATGAAAGAAAAATGAATGATTCATATAAATCACTTAATGGGAAATGCCCCGAATAAATCCAACGAGTGATTAATAATCCCGTTATACAGAAAAAAGTAGCTATAATGCCTTTTTCTGACGAATAATATAGTCCTACGATTTCATCAACGGATAAAATTATCAAAAAAATTGTAATTACAATTGAAACGATCGAAAATGATATATGAGTTAATATATGTTCTAAGGTGGAAAATATCATAAAAATTCTCAAATAAAAAAAGTATAGAAAATGATACGGAATCCAATCTGGAATTGCATTTATTATATATATAGAACTTATTGTCTTTCTTTTCGAAGATAGCCTGCCGCCACTCGGACTCGAACCGAGATGCTCTAGCACTGCTTCCTAAGAGCAGCGTGTCTACCGATTTCACCATAGCGGCGTACGCGAAATAATAATAAGCTTTTTTTATTTAGTTGTCGAGATTGAAATTAAAGAAGTTAATTAAATTAATGACAAAAAATTCCTTTCGTTTTACTCCATATTAAAACATTCCAAAATATTACCATAATTCAATTCTTATTTAGTAATTCAATTATTAATTAATTCAATTATTAAAATGGCTATTCGAAATTCAAGTAGCTTGATGGGGAAAATCAGAATCCCCATCGGGAAAGACTACAATAAAAAAAATACCATTTTTTTATTATTTATTATAAGTTTGATTATTGGATTGTTGCACAAAAAAACTTTTTGAATTATCCGTAGAAATAGATTTCGCTAATGAAAAAGCCTTCAATGCTGTAAAATAGGCTTTTATTTTCCAAATATTCTTACGAATATGTTTTTTTGATATAGAAGTACGTTTTTTTGGAACTGCCATGAAAAAATAAATTTGAAAAAATTCTTTTTTTTATCTAGTTGAATGTGAAAGACATTTATTGTTCAAACAATTTCATTTATTTTTCAATTTTTTTTGAATCTTGATTCCATTCAATCCAACTAAATATCTGACAAGATACAAAAGAGAAATAACGAAGTTTTTATATATCTATGTTTATTTTTGTCGTGTTTTATATTTATATCCGTATCAAAATAGAATCAAAGGTGAAAAAAGGAATCCTTGCTCATTGATTTTGATCCATGGTAGGTATCGAAAGAAAAATGTCGGATATTCTAATAGTCCTTTCGACAATTCTAAAAAAATTCCATGTGTTTTATATTATTTATATTAATGGAAAACAAAAGGAATGTATAAAATACTCTGTGTATATTTGTTGTATGGAATTATCAATTTTTCACCTACGGATATAAAAAATTATCGTAATACCTAATGGGAATTGAATTGTTTTATATCTTTAGTAAGTAGAAAGATCTTCGTTATAACTTAGCTAATTTATTTAGATTTAGTTAGATAAGTTATTATAGATAACTATTTATAGTTAGTTATTTATAGTAATAAAAGTTTATTATTATTTTTTTTTAGTCAAATTTTTACTAAAATTCTAGTAAATTATATAAAAGTAAATTTTAAAAAATAGAAAATTCAAAAAAATAGAAAATTCAAAAAAATAGAAAATTCAAAAAAATAGAAAATTCAAAAAAATAATATATAATATATATAAATATATATTATATATTTTTAGTTAATTTTTTTTTTTATTTCATTTTCGATTGCACTATTAGCCTGATCATCCTATTTATTCTAACTTCCTTCTTCCTCTGAATATTCGAAGGAGTTGAGAAAGAATAATTCAGAATAAAATAAGAATAAAAGATAAAAGGTTTTTTTATGGACTATACATATCCCTATTCATGGATTATACCTCTCATTCCACTTCCCATTCCTATGTTAATAGGAGTTGGACTTATCGTTTTTCCAATGGCAACAAAAAATCTTCGACGTATGTGGTCCTTTCCTAATATCTTTCTACTAAATGTAGTTATGCTCCTTTCGGTTTATCTATCGATTCAGCAAATAAATAAAAGTTCTATCTATCAATATGTATGGTCTTGGACAATTAATAATGATTTTTCTTTAGACTTCGGTTACTTAATAGATTCGCTTGCTTCGATTATGGTAATATTAATTAGTACGGTTGGAATTCTGGTTCTTTTTTATAGTGACAATTATATGTATCATGATCAGGGATATTTGAGATTTTTTTCTTATATGAGTTTTTTCACTACCTCCATGTTGGGATTAGTTACTAGTGTGAATTTGATACAAATTTATATTTTTTGGGAATTAGTTGGAATGTGTTCTTATCTATTAATAGGTTTTTGGTTCACACGACCTATTGCGGCGAATGCTTGTCAAAAAGCCTTTGTAACGAATCGTGTAGGCGATTTTGGTTTATTATTAGGGATTTTGGGACTTTATGCTATAACGGGTAGTTTCGAATTTAGAGATTTATTCGAAATAGTAAATAAATTAGTTTATAATAATGAGGTAAATTTTGTATTTCTTACTTTGTGTGCCTTGCTTTTATTTACAGGTGCAGTTTCCAAGTCTTCTCAATTCCCCCTTCACGTATGGTTACCCGATGCCATGGAAGGTCCCACTCCTATTTCGGCTCTTATACATGCCGCTACTATGGTCGCAGCAGGGATTTTTCTTGTAGCTCGCCTCCTTCCTCTTTTTATAATTATACCTCATATAATGAATTTGATTTCTTTGATAGGTATAGTAACACTACTATTCGGAGCTACTTTATCCCTTGCTCAAAAAGATATTAAAAGAAGTTTGGCGTATTCGACGATGTCTCAACTGGGTTATATGATGTTAGCTTTAGGAATGGGATCGTATCAGGCGGCTTTATTTCATTTGATTACTCATGCTTATTCGAAAGCATTATTGTTTTTAGGATCCGGATCTATTATTCATTCAATGGAAGCTATTGTTGGATATTCTCCCGATAACAGTCAGAATATGGTTATTATGGGAGGGTTGAAAAAGCATGTACCAATTACAAAAACTGCTTTTTTAATAGGTACGCTTTCTCTTTGTGGTATTCCACCTCTCGCTTGTTTTTGGTCCAAAGACCAAATTCTTAACGATAGTTGGTTGTATTCTCCGGTTTTTGCAATTATAGCTTGTTTCACAGCAGGATTAACCGCATTTTATATGTTTCGAATCTATTTACTGACTTTTGAGGGACATTTAAACGTTCATTTTAAGAATTATAGTGGTCAAAAAAGTGGTTCCTGCTATTCAATATCTCCATGGGGAAAAGAAATTCAAAAAAACAAGTTTTCTTTATTATTATCAATAAATAATAATGAAAAGGGGATTTTCTTTTTTTTCAATACAACCTATCGAATTTTTGATAATGGAAAAAAAATGATACGCCCTTTTATTAGTATTGCTTGTTTTGAAATTCAAAATACGTTTTTTTATCCCCCCGAATCGGACAGTACTATGCTATTTTCCATGTCGATATTAGTACTATTTACTTGTCTTGTTGGAATTATAGGAATTCCTTATAATCAAAGTGGAATTGATTTTGATCTATTATCAAATTTGTTGAATCCGTCTATAAACCTTTTACATCCGAATCAAAATAATTTTATAGATTGGTATGAATTTTTTATAAATGGAATTTTTTCAGTCAGTCTAGCCTTTTTTGGTATATTTATAGCGTTTTTTTCATATAAGCCCATTTATTCATCTTTCAAAAATTTCAACTTACAAAATTCCTTTATTAAGGGTAGTAATAATAATACTACAGCTCTCTGGGAAAAAATAATTAATCTCATTTATGATTGGTCATATAATCGTGGTTACATAGATTTTTTTTATCGAATATCTTTGACTGGGGGTCTAAGAAGATTTGCTGAACTAACTCATTTTTTTGATCGACGAGGAATTGATGGAATTCCAAACGCTTTTGGCCTTATAAGTTTCTTTGGTGGAGAGGGCATTAAATATTTAGGAACAGGTCGGATTTCGTCTTATCTCTTAGTCTATTTAGGCTTTGTCTTAATGTTAATCTTTTTACTTTTTTACTTATTTGTTTTAGTCTTTTAGACTCTGGATTGACATTTTTGATGAAGATGAATTTGCAAATATTGATTTGGTCTTCGAAGACAATTCT